ATGAACAAATATCTTACACGTTGGCTATTTTCTACTAATCATAAGGATATAGGTACTTTATATTTACTATTTGGTGCTTTTTCTGGGATGGCGGGGACAGCTTCAAGTATGTTAATACGGCTAGAACTGTCAGCCCCAGGTAGTATGTTAGGAGATGATCATCTATATAATGTGGTTGTAACATCACATGCTTTATTAATGATTTTCTTCCTGGTAATGCCAGTAATGATTGGGGGATTCGGAAATTGGTTTGTGCCAATTATGATTGGGGCGCCCGATATGGCCTTTCCTAGATTGAACAATATCAGTTTCTGGTTATTACCACCTTCTTTAATACTATTGGCTGGTTCTATGTTTGTGGAACAAGGGGCAGGAACAGGCTGGACCGTTTATCCCCCACTATCAAGCATTCAAGCCCATTCGGGGGGAGCAGTGGATATGGCTATATTTAGTTTACATCTAGCTGGTGTATCTTCCATTTTAAGTTCTATTAACTTTATAACTACGATTATTAACATGAGGGTTCCTGGTATGAGTATGCATAGATTACCTTTATTTGTATGGTCTGTATTAATTACTACAATATTGTTATTATTATCTTTACCAGTGTTAGCTGGTGCAATTACAATGTTGTTGACAGACAGGAATTTTAATACAACATTTTTTGACCCTGCGGGAGGAGGAGATCCTATTTTATTCCAGCACTTATTTTGGTTTTTTGGACATCCTGAAGTTTATATATTAATTTTGCCAGGATTTGGTATGGTATCTCAAATTATACCCACATTTTCTGCTAAACAACATATTTTTGGTTATTTAGGTATGGTCTATGCTATGATTTCTATTGGAGTATTAGGATTTATTGTTTGGGCCCACCATATGTTCACCGTTGGTATGGATGTCGATACTCGTGCCTACTTTACTGCCGCCACTATGATTATTGCTGTTCCTACTGGCATTAAAATATTTAGTTGGTTAGCTACTATATATGGGGGAAGCCTACGGCTTGATACACCTATGTTGTGGGCCATTGGGTTTGTGTTTCTATTTACCATTGGTGGTTTAACTGGAGTTATATTAGCTAATAGTTCATTAGATATAGCATTACACGATACTTATTATGTAGTAGCTCACTTCCATTATGTGTTATCTATGGGGGCCATATTTGCTATATTTGGGGGATACTACTATTGGTTTGGTAAAATTACAGGTTATAGGTATAATGAGTTATACGGCAAGATCCATTTTTGGATTATGTTTATAGGAGTTAATTTAACTTTTTTCCCCCAACATTTCTTGGGGTTAGCCGGATTACCCAGAAGATACTCGGATTTCCCTGATGCTTACCAAGATTGGAACTTAGTTAGTTCTTGCGGAGCTGTAATAGCTCTAGTAGGAATTATATGGTTTATATACTTGTCTTATGAGGCACTAGCAGCCGAAAGACCATTTAAGGGTTGGTCAACTTCGCCTGGCTCGTTAGAATGGTCTTTATCTTCTCCGCCTGCTTTTCATACTTATAATGAATTACCATTTGTTTATCAGCGTAAGTTGAGTCATGGGGATGATTTAAATATTATTTCCACACTACTCCTTTGACCTTGGGGAGTCTATAAGGCAATGTGTTCTTCTGATACATGCAAGGCCCTAATAAGGGCCCTACTGGTGAGGATAAAACGGAGAGCATCTCGGTTGACGTATTAGAATAGGTGAGATAGTGGCCCACCTGGTCGAAGATGCGTAGTATAGCCACACTTTCACTGAAACAAGGGGAAGACATTTTGGCAGCAGTAGAGAATCTTGTGCAATGGGTAAACGCTTGACACAGGGTTTCACACTGAGGTCTGTCTAACTAAGTGCCAGCAGACGCGGTTAAACTTAGAGGCCCAGTTTTTATTTCGCATTAGGCGTTAAAGTATGTAGTGAAGCATGAGAATAAAGTAAGGCAAACCTCTTGGTAGCGGTAAAATGTTTGAAGCAAGAGTGGAAGTCCGAAGGTGAAGACTTCTTACTTCGTTTATGGTATATCTTCATGAAATACGAAAGCTTGGATAGCAAACAGGATTAGATACCCTGGTAGTCCTCGCCTTAAACTTATACAATAGCTTTATTAGCAAATAACCTTATTGTATGCCTGAATACTATGATCGCAAGATTGAAACTCAAAAGGCTTGGCTGTTCACTGTTTGAATCAGAGGAGCGTGTAATTTAATACGATGATCCGCGTGTCACCTTACCTTTCCTTGAAAGCGGACTACCTTTGTGGGTGGTTGCCGCTCAGGCATTGCATGGCCGTCGTCAGGATAACAATAAATGTTATCCTTAGCCCTATTATGGATTAAGTCAGGTGTCATGGTCTTTATGGAAAGGGACATTATGCGCTACATTCTCCTATACAATATACACAGTAAATTAGGAGGCGGAGATTCTCTGAAACGGGAATCTTAAGTAGAATTTGATAGTAATCGGAAAGTAGAGCGTTCCGGTGAATTCTAACCCAGTGTTAGCACAAATCGCCCGTCGTCCCCTTCAAGTTGAGGATACGAGACGCCCCGCGGCGGGGTTATCCCTCCTTTTTGAGAATGGGTAAGTCGTAACATAGTAAGGGTAAGGGAACTTGTTCTTGGGCCAAGTTATGCGCGTTCAATACGTACTTGGCCGCCCTCCGTAACTAGGATGATGAGTACTATTATTTCAATTATCTTTAAAACGCTTGCAATAATAATACCTCTATTAGTGGCTATAGCTTATTTAACTTTGGCAGAAAGAAAGGTATTAGGGTATATGCAAGCACGAAAAGGACCTAATGTAGTTGGTGTTTATGGGCTGTTACAACCTTTAGCTGACGGATTAAAATTATTTACTAAAGAGATGGCTATTCCCAATCATGCTAATCTGTCGGTTTATATTGTAGCCCCGATTTTATCGCTTACTTTAGCTTTTTTAGCTTGGGGAGTTATTCCTTTTAGCCCCGGTATTGTACTGGCTGATATTAATGTTGGTGTCTTATATATCTTTGCTATCAGTTCTATGGGGGTGTATGCTATCTTAATGTCTGGTTGGGGAAGTAATTCTAAATATGCTTTCTTAGGGGCGATTAGAGCAGCAGCTCAGATGATTAGCTATGAGGTGTGTATCGGGCTTATTTTAATATCAGTAATATTATGTGCAGGTTCTCTTAATATCACTCAGATTGTTTTAGCTCAAGCCGAAATTTGGTATATAATACCTTTATTTCCAGCAGCTTTAATGTTTTTTGCTTCGGCATTAGCTGAAACTAATCGGGCTCCTTTTGATCTTACCGAGGGAGAATCGGAATTAGTATCGGGATATAATGTAGAATATTCTAGTATGTCGTTTGCTCTATTTTTTTTAGCTGAATACGGCCATATTATTCTAATGAGCTGTCTGATAAGTCTATTGTTTTTAGGTGGTTGGGCACCTTTTACAGGAATTCTAGGAGTGGGTTGCTTAGCCCTTAAAACTACCGCAATAGTATTCGCATTTGTGTGGGTGCGAGCTTCTTTTCCTAGAATGAGATATGACCAACTTATGTATCTGTTATGGAAATCTTACTTACCTTTTAGTCTTGGTTTAATCGTTTTAGTTTCTGGCCTGTTGATAGGTTTGGATGCAGTGCCATGCTAGCATTTAGGAATATAGCTTCCTGAGCGCATGCATATGGAATCACCAAACAAAATGTTACGAATAAGAACTCAACATCCAATACTCTCTATTGTGAATGGGGTACTGGTTGATTTACCAGCCCCCTCTAATATTAATTATTACTGGAATTTTGGTTCTTTGTTAGGACTTTGTTTAGCTATTCAATTGATCACCGGAATATTCTTAGCTATGCATTATTGTTCTGACGTTAGTTTAGCTTTTGACTCAATTTCCCATATTTTAAGAGACGTCAATTATGGTTTTATGTTGAAGTATATTCATGCTAATGGAGCTTCATTATTTTTTCTCTGTGTGTATATACACATGGGCAGAGGACTCTATTATGGGAGCTACATGAAAATGGACGTTTGGAATATAGGGGTTATAATTTACTTAGTGATGATGATAACAGCCTTCTTAGGGTATGTATTACCTTGGGGACAAATGTCCTTTTGGGCAGCTACAGTTATTACTAACTTTTGTTCTGCTATACCCTATATCGGAACAGATATTGTTCAGTGGATTTGGGGAGGATTTAGTGTATCTAACGCGACTCTTAATCGTTTCTACTCTTTACATTATCTTTTTCCTTTTCTTATAGCTGGATTAGGCGTATTACATATTATTAGTTTACACACAGCTGGGTCAAATAATCCTTTAGGTATTGACTCTAATATAGACAAAGTAACCTTTCATGTTTATTATACTTATAAGGACTTGTTTGGTATATTGGTACTTAGCACTATTTTAATCATATTTTGTTATTTTATGCCTAATGTATTAGGTGATCCCGAAAATTTCATTCAAGCTAATCCTTTAGTAACTCCTGTTCATATTCAACCAGAATGGTACTTTTTATTCGCATATGCTATACTACGCTCTATACCCAACAAGCTGGGGGGGGTCTTAGCTATGGTATTTAGTATCTTGGTGTTATTTTTATTGCCCTTTATTCATACTAGTAAATTAAGAGCTTTAACATTTAGGCCTTTAGCCAAAATAGCATTTTGGTTTTTAGTAGCTGATTTTGTATTATTAACTTGGTTAGGAGCTAACCCAGTTGAGGAACCATACATTATGATTGGGCAATTTGCTTCTATATTTTACTTTAGCTACTTTTTATTATTAATACCTCTGTTAGGTTGGGTAGAAAATTATTTACTAAAATAGCCTTTTATTATGAAAGACTCTTGTGTAAACTCGCATTAAGACAGTTGTACAGGCGTTATTTTATAGCAATTATTTTGCTGATAATAATTTTGTTTATTCTTGGCAAATTTATCCCCGTGGCTTACGCCCTGGCTCCTACCCTCTACCCGGTCTACAGTTTTGCCCAATCCCGGGTGTATTTATGACCGGTTTCAGTTCGGGCGAAGTTATATTAAGTATTCTCCCCCTTAATTTTGGGAAACTCTCTATTGTTGGTGATGAAGCCCTACTGAATGGACAAATTGTCGGCACGTTTATAAGCCAGCCGGCCTCGACTGGTGCTTTTCTATAGATTTACCCCAAGGGGTATCAGTTAAGTGTGAGGATTGGCGGCAGTCTGCACATATTCTATAACACTGAAAGCCGGCGGCTTCCTTTATATCACATGAATAGCTTATTTTATATAATATCCTTAGGAATAGTTGGAGCTAGTTTTATGGTTATATCTACGCCGAATCCTGTTTATTCAGTATTTTGGTTAGTTATTGCCTTTGTTAATGCTGCTGTTATGTTTATATCGTTGGGATTAGACTATATAGGCCTAATATTTATAATTGTTTATGTAGGGGCTATTGCTATTTTATTTTTGTTCGTAATTATGTTAATTCAACAGCCTAATAAAGTAGATTCTCAAGATCACTCGCATTTTTTACCTGTAGGATTATCTGTTATATTTTTATTTTATAGTTTACTAACTAATAGCCCTAAATATATCAGCAATCCTGTTATAGGATCTAGAACTAACATTGGGGCAATTGGGAATCATCTTTATACAACTTATTATGAATTAGTGTTAATTGCTAGTTTGGTGCTACTGGTCGCTATGATAGGGGCTATATTATTAGCTCAACAGCCAAATTCACCTTTTTTATATAATTCTCATGGTGAATCATTACGTAGTAGGCAAGATCTCTTCCTACAAATCACCAGAGAGCACCTTTAGGTGCCTTCTGGCCAAGTGCAAATGCACGTCTCCGCTTAGGAATATGGAGTTCAAAGGAATACTAATACTACTTATCGTTAGCGGAACATTATCAATCCTAATTTTAGGGGCATCTTATTTATTAGGATATAAACAACCCGATATGGAAAAAGTGTCAGTCTATGAATGTGGGTTTGATCCTTTTGACAACCCGGGGAATCCCTTTTCCGTTAGATTCTTCTTAATTGGCATCTTGTTTTTAATATTTGATCTTGAAATATCTTTTTTATTTCCCTGGGCTGTTACATATATGGGCTTACCTTTATTTGGATATTGGGTTGTTATGTTATTTTTATTTATCTTAACTTTAGGGTTAATTTATGAGTGGATAGAAGGGGGCTTAGAGTGGGAAAACTAGCCTCTAATTGGTATAGCGCATGTCTTATTTAATATTATCAATTGTCATCTTATTAATCGGAATCTTAGGTATTATTCTTAATAGAAGCAATTTAATCATTATGCTAATGTGTGTGGAGCTAGTTTTACTGGCCTCTACTATTTTGCTTCTATTTGAGTCTCGTGTGCTCTATACGCTTTTTGGTCAAATTTTTGCGATTGTAATTTTAACTGTCGCAGCTGCCGAATCTGCTATCGGGTTAGCTATTATGGTTAACTATTACCGATTACGTGGTACAATTGCTGTTCGAGCCTTAAATTTATTAAGAGGTTAACTCCTAATTAAAAATGAACCAAATACCTATGCAATATTTTAACTTAGCAAAGGAAAATTATTCTAAGTATGGGTTATCAGTAATCCAGCTTATACAAATTGGTAAGTTCTATGAACTTTGGCATGAGCCTGACACTCCTAGTAGGCAACAAGCATACTCTCAAGCCGAGTTATTAGTTGAGTCATCCATGCGAAGTAGGCCTTTGGAGGTAACGCCTCCCATTGAACAAGTTGCCTCATTACTAGATATGAGAATAACATCGCCCGGTAAAAGATCCCTGCTTCAAATGGGGTTTCCCGTTTATTCCTTTACTACTCATCTAAGTACCTTGCTGGATAAGGGTTGGACTGTTATAGTTATCGATGAATTAGTCACTGGTAAATCTGGGCCAAAACAACGCGCAGTATCTCAGGTTTATTCTCCTAGTTGTAATTTAGAGGACGGTTCGGAATTAGCCTATGTGTTATCCATTTATTTTTCTCAGGAAGACTTAATGGGAATTGCTTTATTTTCGGCCATGAATGGGCATAGTATAATGTTTCCTGTCTCTTGGGCGGACAGAGACAAAGTAGCTCGGTTATTAATCAGTTATCGTATTAGAGAAATAGTAATTTGGGCAAACGCAGGGGTTGGCTCAGAGATTTTAATAAATAAGGTATATCATTTATTAATTGGTTGGAATCTATTCCCCCTTGAACCCAGTGCTAAGATTGAAGTTATGGGAGAAGCACTGCCCAACTTGCCGTGTTATTTATCTTATAGGTACGAAAATAATAATAGGGAGTGGCTTTTGCTCCATATTTATATGGGCATTAACGCAGAGTGGTTTAGCAAAAATTACCAAGAATATACCCTTAGTAAGATATTTAAAAGTACTTGGACAGAAAATGTTAATCCGGTAAATTTAATTAGCCTTTTAGGAGTATTACAATTTATTAAAGATCGAAATCCAAATCTTATTAAGAACCTTCAACTTCCCGAGTGTCATAATTCTGTTATTAGCCCCCTAAACTTAATATTATGTAATCGAGCAGAATACCAATTGGACTTATTGCCTAAGAAAGGAAAACTGGGTGGTTTACTTAGCCTGGTTGATTTCTGTTCTACTGCAATGGGTAAAAGACTACTTAAATTTAGACTCCTTAACCCCATTACAGATTGTTGTGAATTAAATCTTCGTTATAAGGAAATTGCTACATTTAAACAATTAATTGACAAAAAAATATTTGACAATTCCGAGTTAAAACACATTAGAGATTTATCTTCTTTACATCGTCAATGGGTAATATGCGCATCCAGTGGTACTACCTTGCCCCCTAAAAAGTTGAGTCAAATTTACCATTCTTATTTGTTTGCTAGTCAACTAATAAGTAAATTAATAAGTAGTGAAAGTATAAATATTCAATTGCCCCCTTTAATTGGGCCCCAATTAGAGTCGCTAATTGAGGAAATAGGCCGAGTTTTCCAGGTAGATAGTCTCACAGGTGATTTTAAAGATGTATTACAACCATCTGATAATTTAACCAACCTCTTTGCACAACAACAAATGTTAAGGGCCCAACTTACAGAGTGGGCCGAACAGACTTCAAATATTGTGTTTCAAGATACAATTTCTATTAAAGCGGAGTGTTTTAATAAAGAGGGTTATGCTTTTTCTATTTCATCTAAAAAGTTAACTAAGTTAGAGCATTACATGGCTAGCGCCTCTACACCTGATAATTCAATTATTGTGTTGGGTAAAAGAGGAAACAACCTTATAATTTCTAGCCCTGCCATTCATAAAGTATCAATCAAATTAAATTTATTAGAAGAGCATGTTAATACTTATGTTAAACAGACTTATAACCGGGAACTTAAAAAATTATATCTCAGTTATTCTAAGCTGTTTTTACCCTTAGAGAATATAATTTCTAGATTAGATGTTGCATTAAGCGGGGCTATTGCGGCTATTAAGTTTAATTATACCAAACCCTGCTTAACACCGACGAAGTCCCAACAAACTAAGGGTTTAATTGAAGCAATTAACCTACGGCACCCATTAGTAGAACAGCTAAACACTCAAGAAAAATGTGTATCTCATGATATTAGTTTAGAAAATAAGGGAATGTTAATATTCTCAGTAAATGGTGCAGGCAAATCTACTTTACTTAAAGCAATTGGAGTAAACGTAATCTTAGCTCAAGCAGGAATGTATGTAGCTGCGGACTCATTTAGGCTAAGACCTTATAACTATTTAATTACTCGTATTTTAGGGGGGGATGATCTCCATAAAGGCCAAGGTACTTTTGAGGTTGAAATGAAAGATCTTTCAACTATATTAAAGCTAGCTGATTATAACAGTTTAATATTAGGTGATGAAATTTGTCATGGAACAGAAGTTAGTTCAGGAACAGCAATATTGGCTGCAACAATTGAAAGATTAACAGCTGCACTGACTAGTTTTGTTCTTTCTACTCATTTACATCAAGTTTTTTCTTTAATCAATTCTCCAGTTCGGTGCTATCATTTATCTGTTATTCAGCAAGAAGGTTTTGGCCTAATTTATGAACGTAAATTAAAACCTGGCCCAGGACCCTCCCAATATGGCATTGAAGTTATGGGCCACATAATAAATGACAAAAAATTTTATAATAGTGCTTTGAAATATCGTAAACTTATTAACTGGGAACCACCATCTCAAATTAAGTCAAGTTCTTTAACAGTATTCCGCCCTTCTAAATATAATGCTAAAGTTTTCATTGATTCGTGTGAAATATGCGGAGCTCCGGCGGAGGCTATTCACCACATCCAACCTAAGAAATCAGGTGATAGAGGATTAAATAGAAGGTCTAACTTGGTGCCAGTCTGCTCAAGCTGTCATCTAAAAATTCATAAAAATAGTATCTCTATTTTAGGTTGAAAGAGAACCCCAGGACATAATAAATTATATTGGGTTTATCTTAATGAGTCTTTAGACAGTGGAACTGAGTAAAGTCTAGGGCCTATCGGCAAGGACGTTAAATACGAGATAACAAGGAAGAGACTTTGAACTTGTTTATCCTAACTGAAAAGGGTTAATTGAATAGTTAATTGAAACATCTTACTAGACTATGAGGAATACATCAACTGAGATTCCGTGCGTAGCGGCGAGCGATAGCGGAGGAATTGTCTCAAACAGATAATTAAGATGATTGGACATCTAGACTAAACCCCGATAGACACCTATAGAGAAAGTACCGTGAGGGAAAGACTCAGAATTGGTTCTAAAAGTTACCTTTTGCATAATGGGCCTGCAAGACAAACTTTGGCAAGCTTAAGTAGTAAATGAAGGCGTAGTGAAAGCAAGAGAAAACTCGTCAGTCAAATTTCCCGAAACCAAGTGATCTAACCATGGCCAGGTAGCTATGCTGACCGAACCAGTGATTGTGGCAAAAATCTTGGATGAGCTGTGGTTAGCGGTGAAATTCTAGTCGAACTTGGATATAGCTGGTTCTCTACGAAACTTATCTTAGTAAGGCGCCTCAAGTTGATTCGCCCCCAAACCCGGGGGCTTGAATTACTGGTGTAGTAAGACTATGGCGACAAGGCCTTTAGTCAAAAGGGGTAAGCCCTAACCAGAAATTAAAGTCACTAATACAGATTAAGTGTATAAAGAGGGTTCAACTTAGACAAGCAGGAAGTAGGCTTGGAAACAGCCATCTGCACAGGAAAACGTAAAAGTTCACTGAATGAGCTAGGAAACTCTAAGAATTAAGGTGGCTAAATCTGTAACTGAAATTCTGGAAGCCAGATCGTAAGGCATTAACTGGCTTGGTAGTAGAGCGTTCTGTAGGCACGATATGTGCGCACCTCGTGAGATAAACAGAAGTGATAATGCAGGCATGAGTAGTACAAGATTCACTCCCAAATAAATTGACACAGCTTCTAAGGGCATTACGCCCGATGGATTATAATTCTTGAACCTGTTCAGGAAAAATATTATGGTACTTTGTACCTTTAACTGTTATTAATGGGACTTATATAGGCATAATTTCTCTTAAGGAACTCGGCAATATAAGATCTCGACTGTTTACCAAAAACATAGCTCTCTGCTAAAGGTTACTGAAGTATAGAGGGTGAATTCTGCCCAATGGTTGTATAGTGAAACTAAGGACTAACGTCTAAAGCGAAACCCAACTGAATGGCCGCGGTAACTCTGACCGTGATAATGTAGCACAATAAATAGCCAATTAATTGTTGGCGGGTATGAATGGAACCACGAGGGTCTTACTGTCTCAAGAGGAAAGCCAATGAAATTATAGTTGTAGTGAAGATACTACATAAACATTGTAAGACGAAAAGACCCTATCGAGCTTTACTGGATATCTATAGCGTTAACTTAAAATGATCGATACTAAGTATCCTAATTTTGAGTTAATAAAATTTGTTGGTAGGACAGTTTAGTTGGGGCGACTACCTTTGAATAAGAAACGAAGGCGAGCTTATGGTATACAAAGCTAATCTCTTTAGCCTGACAGTGAGGGGGACACCCCTAGCTGGCACAAGGACTAGGTTCTATGTGGGCGATAATGACCCGATATGATTGTCCAAAATAAATATCGAAAGCGGATAAAAGCTACCGTAGGGATAACAGCGTAATATTGTCGGAGAGTTCTTATCGAGGACAGTGTTTGCGACCTCGATGTTGAATTGCGGTGCCCTGGTGCTGTAGAAGGTACCCTAGGTTGGTCTGTTCGACCATGAAAACCGTACATGATTTGAGTTCAGAGCGTGGTGACACAGCTCGGTTTCTATCTACAATGTTCAATCCCAACTTTTTGAGTCCTAGTACGCAAGGAATGGTCTCAGCGATGCTCGACTATATTGGCCCCATCGATGTAATTAACTTCTGGCTGCTGCAAAGAAGGAGAACAAAAGGTTTAGGGATTAATAAGATCACCTTCTTATATGCCATGTGGGTGCATAGCCCCTGGCATACTATGGAATTAACACTAGGGCTCATCATACTAATAGTGTTGACGTATGGATTAAAGGCCCCTACTTTAAGATTAGCTATGCTACTTGCGGGGGCTGCTGGGCTATTAGCTGTGCCCCATCTACTATGTTGGACACAGGCTATTAAGATGTTGGTGATGCTTAGTGGGTTAGCTATACTATGTATGCTGGACCATCGAACATCGCATCGATCAAGCTCTTTATTGATTTTATTAGTGATCTTGGGTAATTTATTACTTATTGGGTCAACAAATTTAATTTCTATATATTTAGCATTAGAAATGCAAACATTATGTATGTTTATCTTAGTGGCTTATAATAAAAACTCATTGTTATCGGCAGAAGCTGGGCTAAAATACTTCGTGTTAGGGGCACTATCTTCGGGGTTGTTCCTGTTTGGTTGCGCCTTAATTTATGGCTCCACAGGAGAGCTTGAGCTTCAATTTATTCGTATGAGCATAGTATCTTATGAGATATTAGCTGGTAAATGTTTTATTACTATTTCATTGTTATTTAAAGTATCTGCAGCCCCATTTCATATGTGGGCCCCCGATGTCTACGAAGGGGCTCCAACTTGGGTAGCTGCGCTATTATCTATCGTGCCTAAACTGGGAGTACTAGCCATTATAGTACAAATAGGCTTAAATGAAATGGGGTTATTAATAGCCGGATTAATTTCTTTGATTGTTGGGGCTATAGGAGCTTTGAATCAAACTCGAATAAAAAGACTACTAGCTTATAGCGGGATAAGTCACATGGGGTTTGTGTTGCTTGGAATAGCCATTGGGTCTATAGAAAGTCTTCAGGCGAGTTTAATGTATATAGGTGCCTATATAATAACTCAAGTTCTACTTTGGTCTGTAGTACTAATTATATCCCCTAAAAGAGACATGCTTATTGAATTTAGTGGTGTTTCAAGATTAAGCCCAATGTTAGCACTAGCATTAGCTACAGGTTTATTGTCTACTGCAGGAATTCCCCCTTTAATTGGGTTTTTAACTAAATGGTATATTATCTTAGCAGCTGTTGGTAAAGGTTACTATATTAGCGCTTTAACAGCTTTAGTTTGTTCCGTGATAGCTGGAGTTTATTACCTTAGATTAGTTAAAATTATGTTTTATCAACCTTTGTCAACGCCTTTAGTAATAACAAATATACTAAATTCTCCACGTGGAGCACCGGAGGAAACGGGCTTAGGCAAGGCAATATTAATAGGGGTAAGCTTATATTTAGTATTAACAATTATAGTGTGTCCTAGTTTGTTTTTTCAGTTAACACATTTAATTATTTTAGATTTATTCCCATGTATCTTCTAGTTATATTAATACCACTACTAAGCGCAGTCGGAAGCGGACTAGGGGGTCGCCATCTAGGAAGAAAGGGGGCTGGCCTGTTAAGTTCTGTGTGTGTTCTCGCCAGTAGCCTCCTCTCTTTTGTATTATGTTATGAAATCCTTATTAATGGGGCTACAGTGTATATAGAGTTAGGCAGATGGATAGAATCAGATTTACTAATGACTAGCTTTGGCTTTCAATTTGATATGGTAACAGCTGTAATGTTAATAGTAGTAACCACAATTAGCGGGCTAGTTCATGTCTATTCTACAAGTTATATGAGAGAAGACCCCCATTTACCTAGATTTATGAGCTATCTGTCTCTATTCACCTTTTTTATGTTGGTTTTAGTTACTAGTAATAATTATGTGCAATTATTTATTGGTTGGGAAGGTGTCGGTTTATGTTCTTATTTATTAATTAACTTTTGGTTTACGCGCATACAAGCTAATAAAGCAGCAATTAAGGCGATGTTAATTAATAGAATAGGAGATATAGGATTAATGCTAGCTATTATATTAATCTGGAAAGAATTTGGGGTATTAGATTACTGTAGTTTATTCTCCGCCTTATCACCATCTTCAGCTTGTACTTGGATTTGTGTACTCCTAACTATAGGGGCCGTAGGAAAATCTGCCCAATTAGGGTTGCATACTTGGTTGCCGGATGCTATGGAGGGTCCCACACCTGTTTCGGCCCTAATTCACGCAGCGACAATGGTGACAGCAGGGGTGTTTTTAATTATAAGATCAGCTCCCCTTTTTGATCACTCTCCAACTGCAACAATTATTGTGGGGTTAGTTGGCTCCTTAACTGCTTTCTTTGCAGCCACAGTAGGATTAGTCCAATCGGATATAAAAAAAGTTATTGCTTATTCTACTTGTAGTCAATTAGGATATATGGTAATGGCTTGTGGCACTTATAGCTGTCTAAGTAGTTTATATCATCTATTAACTCATGCTTTCTTTAAGGCTTTATTATTCTTGGGGGCAGGCTCAATAATTCATGCTCTTCTAGATGAACAAGATCTTAGGAAGATGGGGGGGATAATCCGGGGCCTACCTTTAACATATGTATTAATGTTGATTGGTTCATTGTCTTTAGCTGGTTTTCCCTATTTATCTGGATTTTACTCTAAAGATTTAATATTAGAATTAACTTATAATAATTATTGCTTAATATCTATTTATTGGTTAGCTTCAATTACAGCCTTCTTAACTGCTTTTTACTCATTCCGATTAATATATTTAAGTTTTGTGTCTAAGCCTAATTTAACACGTATGAGCGCACAACACTTACAAGAAGCTGATTGGAATTTATTGGGTCCTTTATTAGTATTAGCAGCAGGAAGTATATTAGTTGGTTATGTTGCCCAAAATATGGTGTTTGCGCCGGGGATACGTCCCTTGCCGCTTGTGCCTACAATAGTTTCTTTAGCACCAGTTATTATGTCCGTAACAGGTATATTACTAGTGTTTATACTTCGTCCATATGTTGTCTATTATATTACACGCCCCAGCATATATGGGTTTTTATTTTATGCCTGGGAGTTTAATCAAATAGCAAATTATTATATTGGAAGCGCAGTTTGGAAGTTCGGCCATTTTGTGTCTTATCGTACTATAGACAGGGGAGTTTTAGAGATTTTAGGCCCCACTGGAATAGCTCGATTCATGGTTGAGAGAACTAAAGAGTTAAGCAATTTACAATCTGGTTTATTATTTAATTATGCATTAATGATATTAGTTGGAACAGCTATCGCACTTAAGTACCTAGTCGCAAATTAAAACTTATGTATGATCTAGTATATAATATATCTATTCAGTGTAGTGGATTATTAATTCTTGTAAGCTGCTTATTAACTATGATTCCTTTTACCGAAGTATTATCTGTGTCTGTTCTTTTATGTCCGTTTACAGATGTGCCGGTCTTAGGTCTTAGTGAGCCCCTGCCCCCAATATTGCAATATATTTCTCCACTATTTCCGCCCAACCTTCCTATTGAAACTCCCGCTATACTTACCTTAGGTGTGCCCCTAGAAGCTCTTGAAGTTTTAAATGGTCTAGTTAATCTAATTAGTAACCCTGATTATATTATCGGCCAGTATATAGATGGGCCAATAGAAGACATGACAATAACCTCTCAATACCACTTTGTCTGTGTTACTATTAATAATGATACCACGTATCTATTCAATATGCTTGATGGGCGCCTATTGCGGGAGTATGAGCCTGGAGACTTTGAGGGAGCCAACTGGGTTGAGGACGGCGCGCAACTAATGTTTTAATAAGGTTATATAATATGATATTAACTAGTCTAATTATCTCTATAATAATAAGTATAGTAAGAATAACATTAATTCCAAGGGAAAATAGTGCAAAATTACGCCAACAAGCGTTAGAGTGGTCTCTGATTACATTTGCTCTTTCTGTTTTATTATTAGTTAGCCTTCATCAAGAAGCCCAATTTCAACAGATAATAGAATTCAATTGGGTAAGTACAATAGGTTGGTTTGAAAGTTCTCCAATATTGTTTGCTATTGACGGGATCTCTATATTTTTCATTGTACTAAGTACTTTATTAACCCCTATTTGTATCTTAGTAAGTTGGAATAGTATTAAGTTTCTAGTTAAGGAGTTTATTATATGCCTTTTAGGCATGGAATTACTATTAATTGGGGTATTTTCAACATTAGATCTGTTAATATTTTATGTGCTATTTGAGAGCATATTAATACCTATGTTCTTAATAATCGGAGTGTGGGGAGCTCGGGCAGAGAAGATAAAAGCTGCCTATTATTTCTTTTTTTATACTTTAGTTGGTTCAATATTAATGTTACTTAGCATAGCAGTTATTTATAGAATAACGGGCACAACCGACTACCTATCTTTAACTAACATTCAGATTGATAATAACATTCAAATTTGGTTATTTATGGGTTTCTTCCTTAGTTTAGCAGTTAAGATACCTATGATCCCCTTTCATATATGGTTGCCTCTTGCGCATGTTGAGGCTCCTTTAGCTGGTTCAGTGATTCTAGCTGGAATATTATTAAAATTAGGGGGTTATGGATTCATTCGATTCGCTTGGCCTCTTTTCCCAGAAGCAACAGAGTATTTAGCACCAATCATATTAACGTTATCATTAATAGCAGTAATATATGGAAGTTTAACTACTTGCAGACAGGTAGATGCGAAACGTCTGATAGCCTATTCTTCGGTGGCTCATATGGGAATAGTAACAATAGGGTTATTTACTCATACGATGGAGGGTCTAATAGCCTCTATATTCTTAATGATAGCTCATGGAGTAGTTAGCCCTGCTTTATTTATAGCAGTGACGCTGCTCTATGAAAGACATCATACAAGGTTGATTAGGTATTATAGGGGAGTAGTTATGACTATGCCCCTATTTTCTATCATATTTATGGTATTTACTTTAGCTAATATTGCTGTTCCTCTTAGTTGTAACTTTGTTGGAGAATTTTTATCCTTAGTAGCTGCTTTTTCTACTAGTACATCATTAGGTATTCTTACCTCAACTAGTATGGTTATAGCTGCTGCTTATTCGTTATATTTATATAATAGAATTTGTTTTGGGCAACTTTCTCCATATTTAATATTTTCGAGAGATATTAATAGACGAGAGTTTAATGGGCAATTACCGCTAATAGTAGCTATTGTGTTATTGGGGATAGTTCCATACCCCCTAATCGAGTTAGTTCGTGTATGTTTGCCTAGATTTTTATAATTTTTCTCTTTTTTGTACCTACTTGGTTATCTGTGTATTTATTTTGTTTTTAATAGTGGTAGGGGCAGGAGTTGAACCTGCATAATCAGATTATGAGTCTGAGAACTTACCGTTAGTTGACCCTACAAGCTGAGCTTAGCTAAGCACTGTGTAACCATGGCCCGGGCTAAGAGCCCCACCAGTAAATACATACATATAAAAACAACCAGACCACATCTACAAAATGCCAATACCAACTAGCAGCCTCAAAACCAAAATGATGATGACGAGTATAGTGATAACCTATTAGTCTAGCTAAACATACAGTCAAAAATATAGTTCCAATTATAACATGAAAACCATGAAAACCTGTGGCCATAAAAAAGGTTGAACCATATACGGAGTCTGAGATTGTAAAAGGCGCTTCGTAATACTCCATAGCTTGTAGGGCTGTAAACTGAATACCAAGTATTACGGTACAAGTAAGTGATTGTATGGCCTCTAATCTTTGTCCGCTAACTATGGCGTGATGTGCCCATGTAACTGTTGCTCCTGAACTAAGTAATATAGCTGTATTTAATAGGGGCACAGAAAATGGGTCTAACACTTCTACACCAATCGGGGGCCAAACAGCCCCCAATTCTATATTGGGAGATAGGCTACTATGAAAGAAAGCCCAAAAGAACGCAAAAAAGAAGCAAACTTCAGAAGTAATAAAAAGGATCATACCATATCTTAATCCTCTTTTTACTATTTGAGTATGAAGTCCTTGGAAAGTGGCTTCTCTAATAACATCTCTCCACCAAACAAACATTGTAAATATTATTGTTATTGCGCCTAAATACATTATCCATGTATAACTATAATGAAAATATAATACTGAGCCTACTGTAAGCAGTAGTGCCCCAATTGAGCCTGTATAAGGCCATGGACTAGGATCCACTAAATGATAAGGGTGATAAGCCTTACTCATGGCTCCCCGGCGGGGAATCAAGCGGAGACTAATACTCCTACCCAACAATTATTCTAAGTATGGGCTAATGTAGATTTAAAGTATCATTAATGTATATGGTAGTTAACAGACAAAATACATATGCTTGAATCAAGGCCACGGCAATTTCTAGTAAAGTTATAAAAACCATTACTAATATTGGGGCTAAGCTTAAAACTAACATTCCATTACTAATCATTGCGAACCCAAAACTTGCCAATATAGCAAATAAAAGGTGCCCAGCAGATAAATTAGCAGCTAATCGAACACCTAAAGAGATTGCCCGGGAAAGATAGCTAACTGTTTCAATTATAACTAATAAGGGGGCTAATAATAAAGGAGCCCCACTAGGCATCATCATTGAAGCAAAGTTCCAACGGTATTGTGTTATCCCCAATATTGTTACTGCTATTAAAATAGATAAACTTAAGCCAAAAGTAATAACAATATGGGCAGTTGGGGTAAATACATAGGGAAATAGACCCAACAGATTTAATCCAGCAATAAACGTAAATAGGGTAATAATAAAAGTAAAATATTGAGTTCCCTTATTAGCTGTCGAATCTTTTACTAATCCTAAAAAGTGGGTATAAACAATCTCTTGTATAGCCTGCAATCTTGTGGGTATTAATTTATATGAACAACTTCCTATTAATATTACACTAAATAGGATAAGCATCATAATAGAAGAATTAGTAATTATCCCCCCAATTATCCGAACTACATTAAACTGATCAAAGAAAGAAGCTGCCATATTGAATATATGTAAAAATGGGCTTATCTACGGAGTATATCTTGTAGTATAGCATATGCTCGATTGACCCCGAGTCCCTTACTAGGAGCTGCCCCCTCTTCCTGTAGTATACTTCTTATACGTAAATTATTTTGAATTTTAGGCAAAATAAATAAACTCATAACACTATAAAGTGCTAACAAAATTATTAATGTCCAGCTATATTGAGTTAAATAAGCGGTTATATCTAGGTGAGGCATTATTTGATGATTAAAATATCTTTTAAAGATCAGCACATAATGAAGATAGCCAGCTGATATATTTATCCATGCTAACGGCTTCTATAACAATGGGCATAAAAGAGTGATTAGCGCCACATAACTCGGAACATTGACCATAAAATAATCCCGGTCTTTTAGCTAAAAATCCGGTTTGATTAAGACGTCCAGGCACAGCATCCATTTTTATAGCTAATGAAGGCACAGCAAATGAGTGAAGCACATCTGCGCCTGTAACTAAAACTCTTACATAAGTATCAATAGGAACAACCATTCTATTGTCAACCTCTAATAGTCGAAGATCGCCGGGTTGAAGGTCACTTGTAGGTATCATGTAAGAGTCAAATTCTAGGGTACTATCTTCACCTAAGGTAGTTTGATAGTCTGAGTACTCATAAGACCAGTACCATTGATGACCTATGGCTTTCACTGTCACACCGGGTTCTACTATCTCATCCATCAAATAAAGTAGTTTCAAAGAAGGGAATGCTATAAAGACTAATATAGCTGCTGGAATTATAGTCCAAACAATCTCTATTGTGACTCCTTCTATAAGATAGCGATGATAGGCTTGGCCTGTTAATCCTCTTATAATCAACCATAATACAGCTGTTATAATAATAATTAAAATAAACATAATTTGGTTATGAAGAAATAAAATTTCTTCCATAACAGGACTAGCAGCATCTTGGAAGCTTAGTTGGAATGGCTCAGCCGCGTCACGTAGGAGCAAGGCATCTAATAATGTATTAATTGGAGTTTTCATTCTTCTCTAGCCCTGTTACTTTGCTAACACACCCAAAAGCTTTCCCAATTCCGTATATACGGCCCCAAGAGTGTTCTCACCTACTTTAGATTACTTTTAATCTAGAGTAAGC